ATTCTTTAACCAGAAAGAATTCAGTTCAGATTCAGATGTAGGATACCTATCCAAAAGTTTTCGCAACTCAATCATGTATGATGGAATCATCAAAGATTTGATCTTTTCTAACTCTGTCTGTAACTCACTAGAGGCTCGGGAAACAAAGAGAAGATGTATGCGAACGAGATATCCAGCAACAAGAAGAAGGAAAAGGATTGAATAGAGGAACTCCCGAGCATTTGTTAATCTCAGATATGTCCATATCAATGGAACGGGTGACTCATTATTTCGATGAATCGTTTCTTCGGACAGAAGGAGATTCTGTAAACACTTACTCGAAATCTCACTTATCAGACTCGAAATCTTACTTTTCAGAGTCAGAGTCCATTGTGGAAGAATCTTCTGAGGAATTGGCCATGATATATCTGATACATGCATAATATCTCTCAAAACGGATACAAATTTGTGCCTGCTACTTAGTATCCTTAGTATCGGCAATGGTTCTGAAAAAATCTCTAAAAGGGTGGTGAAATTTAGATATTTCCACCCTGTCGAAGTAAGGAACCATGGCATATATGTTTGGAAGAGATTCCATTTTGAGAGATTGAAAAGAGCACTATCTCGTTGAAAGGTTCTATACATCTGCCCTTTCTCAACGCATTTCTTTAGAGAAAGACTCCGTTTTTTTTTCCTCTTTCCAGATGGGAAATCCTTCTCAGAACATGGAGTGTGAATCAAATCCATGTTTGAATTGAAACTGAGATACTCATGCAAGTTCTTCCCTTCTGAATCAGATAGATTCATATCTGAAAGAGGCTGACAATAAGTTCTTTCAAAATTAACTATTTGTTCCTCTGTTAGAGGTGTTGTAGAAATGTCTGCGATCGAGTAAATAGCTCTACGAACGAATGGCTCGGATCGAATTGGAAAATGGAAAAATTTGTACAAGTTATACCTTTCGTCACCACTTTGTGTAAAATCGTTAGGTATAAATATGTCAGATACCTGTGACTCGATTGGCAAAATAGTCTCTCTCTCCCCAAAAATATGTTTTTTTTTACCGACGCACGAAGAAAATATTTTGTTGCGAATGAACAAGATAGTGAGGAATTGTCCATATGTAGGATCATAATTATTGATACGGGTCTTTTCCACATAAAAAGGGAATCTTTTGTTACAATAGAACCAGAAGCGATTTGGATCATTCAAGAATCGAAGTGGATTTTCTTTATAAAAAGAAGATATCAATGAACTTCTATGAAATGGTTTCACGGGATTCAGCCAATTGTCTCGATCATGGAATATCATTGATAAATAGGAATCCGTGTTATCAAAGGATTTCCTGCGATTATTTCTAGTATGGAATGAGTCAATCACCCACTTTGGTATCTTTTTGAAGCAAAATGGTAATCTTGTTCCTCCATTGATCAAGGATTTCGGTCTTTTGGAAGTATCATGATCATCCAATAAGAAGGGTTTCAATTTATTCAAATGAACGATTTGAACACCTATTGATTCTAACAACTGATTGCAGAGTTGATCATTCGGACCTTTCAATTCATAGATGTGGATCTCGGACCTATGAATGGGGGTATTCCCGATACTCACAAAGAAAAGGGGAAGTGACTTGGACAAAAAGAGAAGTGACTTGGACAAAAAGAGAAGTGACTTGGACAAAAAGAGAAGTGACTTGGACAAAAAGAAACGAAGTGACTTAGACAAATCTTGTTTGTCTATAACCTCGGACCAATCAATCGAATATTGATTAATACGTAACCGATCGAACACTACTTGAAAATGGTTCTTCTGTTCAGAAAGGAAATGTTCCAAATGTTCCTGGAAATTCTTGCTCCCATTGGACCATTTGTATCTATATACATCAGGATCCCGATTCATGGATCTCCCGGTTCGAGAAATAAGAGGATCAAACCATTTCTTCTGACTCTTTTTCAAATTCGATAAATGTTGGTTGATCGTATATTTCATTATAGTTATATGATTCAGAGTATCATTTCCTATTTGATCCCTTTGAATTCCATATTCGAAGTTGTGATCGGATCTATTCATTAAAAAGAATCGATTAGATACATTTCTTATGTACCCATAGATTTGAATCAGATTTCGGATCAATCTATATTGATTGACTGCCTCCATTATGTTGTTGCTAGCAAATACCGCTGTTTTTCGTTTTGGATCTTCCAAATCATTCCCGCAGTAGATCCGGGCCGATTTTTTTCTGATCCTTCGATAAAAAGATTCATTCTCTTCATAAAAAAGAGGAGGTAGAACCAATAAAGATTTCTTTTTCGATTCATCTCTGGAGTTGAATACCTGATTCAAGAATTTTTTTTGATCCAACCCGTAGGAATCAATAGAAAAGGCAAATCTCCTATGATACACCAGATCCGGCTCGGTTATTGATAGAGTGAATAGATCTGCCATTTCTTGAAATCTCTCTTCTGATTCAAAATCGTGGTGTAACGTGTATCCCCTTTTGTTCCGGTCATGGAATAGATGA